ACTACGTGATTTTTTGAATATGCCTATATCTATCGCTTTTGCTTCATTGATTTGATTCTCTCAATAGATACCGAGATTCATATTGGAAATCAAAAATATAGTAATTCAAACTATAAGACATAGGAGTAATTCAGATTGATCAGAACAAATAGATATAGCAAATAAATGGAATTGGATGCTATGTCAATCCCATATATGGAATTGATATTCGCATATATCAAGATAATATTGTAGATTGATATATAGATCCATATCAAACGCAGCCTCTATCTTTATTTTATTCCAGGGGGCAGCTTTATAACAAGAATCTAACTAATAAATAGTATGGTAGAAAGATTCATCTATTTCTTTCTACCATACTATCTATCTATTAGAATACTGCCGATTCTAGTCCACTTATTTCATTTAAGACATGAAATTGGAATCTTTTTCATTTTATTTCGTCAATTTTGGCTAAGAACTCAGAAGTCAAGTTTCATTCAAATTAGTTAATAATTAATCGTTTTGACTGACTGTTTTTACATAAATGATAAGTAGAAAAGCGGTAGGAACTAGAATAAATAGTGCAGTAGCAATAAATGCAAGAATATTTACTTCCATAATCTCATCGGTTTTTTACTTCGCAATAACTCGGGATTTAATCCCATAGAGATGATAAATCTTTGGCCTGTAAATTCAATGAATGAATATTACCTCTCGATGATCTTGAATCAGATCAATATCATGAATAACAATATCTGAACTATCAAATAAATTCGTCGTCGAGAATTGAATAGTATAACATAGGAAGTTCTTTTATCCATACCGCCCCAAACTTGGATTGCTGACCTAACCCAAAATTCCTTTATTTATTTATCATTTTTTATTATCTGTTCTTTTTTTCTCTCTAATCTATCTAGTTCCTTCTTGTACAATCATCTGATGAAGTCTCATCAAATAGCTCTTCCACTTCCAGTGGTCACATAGTTACAAACCCAAACAAACAATAAAAGCTAAATGGAAAAAGAAAGGAGTTTAGAACGAAACTATTTTTGACTTGGAAGACAAAGAAGTGTGATAAAGATGAGACCGTATAAAATGAATATTCATCAAATTTACTATTTTCCGATTTGTTCTTTCGTCGATGGGGCCTTAAAACAAAATGAAAAATAGGAAAAATGATTCATTCGCCTTTCTAAGAGGAGTAGGATCTTTGGTTGATCTGTCCTTCCCCCTCCTTTCTTCGTAGATTATTAGCCCCGGGACACCTATACCAAAAGCTCAGTGTGCAATTTGCATGAAATCTATTTTGCAACTTCAAACTAGTAAGTCAGGTTCCATAAATCCGTAGCCAGAAAAATAAATTGTTTTTTTTTTTGTTTTTTCTGGAAAGTATTTTCTTATATTCAATTTTGTATTGGACAAGAAAGGAATTCCTTTTGTGTATGCGCGCCTCAAAAAAGTATAGTACTCGATTCCATTACATGCATCGGGGGCAATCGAAAAAGCCAGCATTTCTTGGAATACTGACTATAATGCTACCAATAATTGTACTAATCCAACCGCATATGTCTTTCTCCTACCAAAAGGAAAGAAAAAAGAAATAAGGATTTCCCCTTTGCTTTGACAATGGAATTCTTCCCCCGGTCCCCTTCAGAAAAAGGGAGAGATTTTTTGATATATTTATTGGATCCGTCGGGACTGACGGGGCTCGAACCCGCAGCTTCCGCCTTGACAGGGCGGTGCTCTGACCAATTGAACTACAATCCCAGGGAAATACGGGATCTAGCAGAAAATTTGATTCTTTTTTATCTCCGGATCGGGTATTTCTGAAGTACAAAGGGAGTTATATCATCTCATGGCGGATTGGCGAATTATTGGGCCGAGCTGGATTTGAACCAGCGTAGACATATTGCCAACGAATTTACAGTCCGTCCCCATTAACCGCTCGGGCATCGACCCAGGAAGAATCAATTTTCGACTTATTGGTAATCCATGATCAATTTCCTTTCGTAGTACCCTACCCCCAGGGGAATTCGAATCCCCGCTGCCTCCTTGAAAGAGAGATGTCCTAAACCACTAGACGATGGGGGCCCGCTTGACCAACGGCCATCATACTATGATCATAGTATGATCCGTTTTTTGAAATTGTCAATATAATCAAATGATTCTAGCCGAGGGATCTTTCCCCCTTTCAGAATTGCATAGAATTGTTTTTTATTCGTCATTGACGAATTATTCATTAGAATCGACATTAGAAATCTAGTAGTAGTATTTTTTTTTTTTTGAATTATTTCAATTGAATTTATTTCTATTCGAGTCGGTCTTGAAACAATTCATTGCATTTTCTCCTAGACTTCCTAGGTAAATCCATTTTATTATTCAACAATGAGCCACTAGACACTATGTATCTACTGCACGTACTTAATGCATATATACTTATGTTTATAATATATGTACATATAGATATTTTATCCACATAGTGAATAATTCCGGAATTAAATAAAAAAGGCCCTTTTAA